TATGCACTTCTTCGGGAATGAAAAAAAAGCGATCTAGTTTCATTTCGTATTTTGTCTTAAATTTTTGGACTCCTCGATACTCAATCATATCCTCTTTTTGGATGATTGAGTCCGCCTTTATAGTTCCATATTTAAGAATTCCGGAACTCTTTCTTCTGTATCTAGGATCATCAAAAAAAGCAAAAATACTATTTCTACGGAAAATACCATTTATAGGTATTTCAATTGAGATACCTGAATGTGGTAGGAATTCTTTCTCTTGCTCTTGAATCGATTGGAATGGAATGATAAATCTATTTCTTCGCCTTTTTGCTAATAAATCCGAGTTCTCATGAAAAATATCAGAATATATGAAATTATAATGACTAGTACCTGCGATTCCATCCAATTCTGAATAATCGGGAATCCCGGATTTTTTTTTATCATAAAAATCCGAACTAAAAAATTTTTGGCTGCCTTGATCGTTATTCCCTGAGAGGGTAGAAATAGATTTTCTTTCGATGGAAAGAAAGGGTATGTTCATTTGATCTTGATCTTTGTGGATCGAAAAAAGAATTAGACTAGATCCGCATGAACCTCCTGATAATATCCATAAATGACTTGTTTTTGGTAAGAGATGGACATTACTATATGTAAATTCGGGTGCATGGGACACATCAGTACTCCAGTGCATTTCGCCCTCTGAGTCAGAATAAATATATTTTCTAACCCTTTCTTTAAAATGAAAAGTGTATGTTCCCTCGCGAATCTCAGCAATCACCTGTTCTGATTTCACATATTGATCATTTTGAACTAAAAGAAAACTTTTTGGTGGAATAGTCACACTATGTATAATATCTTCGCTCTCAATAATTACAGACAAGTCTATATAACATAGAAAGGCAGGATGTCCATGACGTGTACGTGTAGGATGAACCAAATCCTCATTGAATTTTATTTTTCCATTATAAGGGGCTCGTACATGTTCGGCAGTACCTCCTGTAAATACTCCGCCGGTATGAAAGGTTCTTAATGTTAGTTGAGTCCCCGGTTCGCCGATAGATTGACCCGCAATAATACCTACAGCTTCCCCCAATTCAACTAGGTCACCATGAGTGGGGCTCCGACCATAACATAATCGACAGATCCAAGACGTACTCCGACAAGTAAAGGGAGTTCGAATAGATATTGATTGTGTTCCAAAGGTTATTAATCGGTTGACAAGTCCAATCCCAAGATCTTGATTTCGAAAGGCGACACATCGGGAACCTATGTATATATCGTCTGCTAAGACACGACCAATTAATGTTTGAATAAAAATTCTTTCTGACATCATCCGATTTTTATTTCGAGGACTCACAGAAATCCCTCGGATAGTGCCACAATCTGTTCTACGTACAACAATATGTTGAACTACTTCAACAAGTCGACGCGTAAGATATCCAGCATCTGATGTGCGTACAGCAGTATCTACAACTCCTTTACGGGCTCCATAGCAAGAAATAATATATTCTGTTAAAGATAATCCTTCGCGTAAATTGCTTTGAATAGGTAAATCAATCATTTGTCCTTGGGGATCCGACATTAATCCTCTCATACCTACTAATTGATGTACTTGAGATGCATTTCCCCTAGCCCCCGAAAAAGACATCATATGGACTGGGTTGAAAGGGTCCGTCATCCTAAAATTAGGATTCATTTCTTGTCGCAAATATTCACTTGTAGCATACCATATCTCAATAGATTGGCGTAATTTTTCTACCGCATGTACATTCCCATAATGATGGTGTTTTTCCAAAATCAAACTTTGTTGTTCAGCATCTTGGACAAGCCAGCCCTTGGAAGGTATCGTTAAAAGATCATCAATTCCTAATGAAATGGATGTAGCAGTGGCTTGCTGGAAACCTAGAGTCTTTACTTGATCTAGGATGTGTGATGTATATGCCATTCCGAAGTGATCTATTAATCGGCTAATAAGTCGTTTAATAGCAGTTCCATCTATCACTTTATTGTGAAATACCAGATTGGCCCGTTCCGCCATAAGTACCTCCATATTCTGCTGAATGGGATTCGACAATGAGTTTGAGTCAATGATTGCAAAACTTCCTTTTCTCGATCTTTATTTGCGTAGAATTTTAGGTCAAGAACTATGCTACGGTCCGAGTTGAATCGGAGAGGTCTGAATTCACACGGGTGTCCTAGAATTACTTTTTTTTTAATACCATATTATTAGGTATCATACGAACAGGCTTGAGAAAAACCTTGTATAGCTTCCTCGATTTCTCGATAAAAAGAAATATGACCAACTGTGGTTCGAATATATATACAAAAAGTTTCTTTTTTTACACTTCTTACTATTAGATAGTGTGCATAAATCTCATGATAGTTACCAAAAGATTCATAGTGAACTTCGATAGGAACTTCTCTTGAAGTAATAACGCGTTGATCTAATTGCCACCGAAGCCACAAAGGACTATCTAAATTGATTCTTTTCTGCCGATAAGCTCCAATTGCATCATAG